CTACTAATTCCTACTAAAAACTTAGTAATTATATAACATTAACTAATAACCAACTTATTGCTTCGTATTATCGCGATCCCCCAAAACAGTCACTATATGAATGCGTGAAACATATAGTTGTAGCAACTGATATTTTGTCTATAAAAAAAATCTTATTATGGATTGTGAAGCAAAAATAAAGGGATGTGGATAAATGGAAGGATGATAGAAAGAAAGAAAAAAAATATCAATGATATAGGATTCCAATATGTATGGTCTATGAATCATGTCATAAAAGGCAGTGTGAGAAAGCATCAATACTGAATAATTAGTCATTCGAATTAGTAATTCGAAATATAAAAATGCAAATATTAAGAATTCAATATTATTAATTATTAAATATTAATATTTCATATTAATATATAGAATAAAATTCGAAATAATAAAGAGCCTCGGGTTAATAAAAACTAAGGAAATTGACTCGGGAACGAATTTTCTGGAACGCTCCATTGCAGAGGTCGGACCTACCCATTAATGGAGAAGCTATGGGAACGACAAAACCTGTGACTGCATAGGATTCTATTGAAAATGAATCCTAATAATTCATTGGGTGGGATGGCGGAACGAACCAATAAAAATTTGATTTATTCTGAGAGGTCATGGTTTAAACCTACGAATGAAACAGGAAAGAGTAAATATTCGCCCGCGAAACCTCTATTTAGTGGATTACACTATTTTGGCATAATTCGAGAGAGATAAAAACAAGGAAAAGATTCGTTATAAAAAACGGAAGCATTACATTCTGTATAAATATACATAAATAGACACATGTTTAGCTATATTGTATATCTTCTACCTACATCTTCCTATGTAACAAATTACATATCAATAAAAACCATTACTTAGTACTTAGTGTATTATCTATTAATGTGTATCTATAATCTTCTGTAACATTATTGAATTTGAATCCTTTCATTCGCGAGGAGCTGGATGAGAAGAAATTCTCATGTCCGGTTCTGCAGTAGAGATGGAATTAAGAAACAACCATCGACTATAACCCCAAAAGAACCAGATTTCGTAAACAACATAGAGGAAGAATGAAGGGAATATCTTGTCGAGGCAATCATATTAGTTTTGGCAGATACGCTCTTCAGGCACTTGAACCCGCTTGGATCACAGCTAGACAAATAGAAGCAGGACGAAGGGCAATGACACGATATGCGCGTCGAGGTGGAAAAATATGGGTACGTATATTTCCCGACAAACCTATTACACTAAGACCTGCGGAAACACGTATGGGTTCGGGTAAAGGATCCCCCGAATATTGGGTATCCGTTGTTAAACCGGGTCGAATACTTTATGAAATGGGTGGAGTATCAGAAACTGTAGCTAGAGCAGCTATCGCAATAGCTGCGCGCAAAATGCCTATACGAACTCAATTTCTTATTTCAGGATAGAGATGTAGAACTACACAAAAAGGGGTATTGAGGATGAAAAAACAACCGCAAGTTTATTTATTTCTGGACGGACAATATTTCTTTTTTTTCTTTCACCCTTTTGCATTGAAATAACAGATTGAAATAAAAATGATATGATTCAACCTCAGACCCTTTTGAATGTAGCGGATAACAGCGGCGCTCGAAAATTGATGTGTATTCGAATCATAGGAGCGGGTAATCAACAATATGCTCATATTGGTGATGTTATTGTTGCTGTCATCAAAGAAGCAGTTCCCAATATGCCTTTAGAAAGATCAGAAGTAATTAGAGCTGTAATTGTACGTACATGTAAAGAACTCAAACGTGAAAACGGTATCATAATACGATATGATGACAATGCGGCAGTTGTCATTGATCAAGAAGGAAATCCAAAAGGAACTCGAGTTTTTGGGGCGATCGCCCGGGAATTGAGACAGTTGAATTTTACTAAAATAGTTTCATTAGCTCCTGAAGTCTTATAAAGACTAGTAGATGAGACTATGATATAGTAGGGTATCTGAAATAGATAAAATTAGTAGATTGTGGTTCACGTATATACTTTATAATAATTAATTCCAAATTCAAACAAAGAAAAAAGGAAACATGTTGATTAGCTCAAAATTAGGAGGAACCTATAATTATAGTTCGTCATGAGTAGGGACACTATTTCCGATCTAATAACTTCTATAAGAAATGCTGATATGGATACAAAAAGAACGGTTCGAATAGCATCTACAAATATCACCGAAAACATTGTAAAAATACTTCTACGAGAAGGTTTTATTGAAAACGTTCGGAAACATCAGGAAAGTAACAAATATTTCTTGGTTTCAACTCTGCGACATAGAAAGAATGGAAAAAGAATATATAGAACTAGAACCGTTTTAAAGCGTATCAGCCGACCGGGCTTACGAATTTATTCCAACTATCAACGAATTCCTAAGATTTTAGGCGGAATGGGAATTGTAATTCTTTCTACGTCTCGAGGTATAATGACAGATCGAGAAGCGCGACTAGAAAGAATTGGAGGAGAAATGTTGTTTTGTATATGGTAATCCTCCCTTTCTAGTATCCGAATTTTATCTCTAACTTCCTATTTGTAAAATAGAGAGGAAAAGTAAGTTATATAACTCTTCCTCCATTAGTTGATACTTCAAGGAGGTTACCTGGAATGAAAGAACAAAAATTGATTCATGAAGGTTTAATTACTGAATCACTTCCCAACGGTATGTTCCGGGTCCGTTTAGATAATGAAGATCTAATTCTAGGATATGTTTCAGGGAGGATCCGGCGCAGTTTTATACGGATACTACCGGGGGATAGAGTAAAAATTGAAGTAAGTCGTTATGATTCAACCAGGGGACGTATAATTTATAGACTTCGCAACAAAGATTCGAACGATTAGGTTATTTTTTTAAACATTCTTTTCATGAGGATACAATTAGAAGTTAAAAAATTCAAGAGACTTTTTTTCTTCCAAGAAGGAAATTAAGAATTAAGGTAAGGAATAATAAATATGAAAATAAGAGCTTCCGTTCGTAAAATTTGTGAAAAATGCCGACTGATTCGTAGGCGCGGACGAATTATAGTGATTTGTTCCAATCCGAAACATAAACAGAGACAAGGGTAATTCTTCTAAAAAAGAACTTGACTTTATAAAATTGACTTTATAAAAGAAGTACCCATATAAAAATAAAAAGGATATGTTTTAATATGAAATGGATATCTCCGTCTCTTTTCTTTCTGTATATTTCTGACTCATATTTATGAGATGATAAAATATGACAAAAGCTATACCAAGAATTGGTTCACGTAGGAATGGGCGTATTGGTTCACGTAAAAATGGACGTCGAATACCAAAAGGAGTTATTCATGTTCAAGCAAGTTTCAACAATACTATTATAACTGTTACAGATGTACGAGGTCGGGTGGTTTCTTGGGCCTCCGCTGGTACTTCTGGATTCAAAGGCACAAGAAGAGGAACACCCTATGCTGCTCAAGCCGCAGCAGTAAATGCTATTCGTACAGTAGTTGATCAGGGTATGCAACGAGCAGAAGTTATGATAAAGGGTCCCGGTCTCGGACGAGATGCAGCATTACGAGCCATTCGTAGAAGTGGTATACTATTAAGTTTTGTACGTGATGTAACACCTATGCCACATAATGGATGTCGACCTCCTAAAAAAAGACGTGTGTAGAGATAAGAATTAAACCGATTTCAAGAGAAATAAATGATTCAATGATCAAATAATAATACTATTATAGTATGGTTCGAGAGGAAGTAGCAGGATCCACTCGAACAATACAGTGGAAGTGTGTTGAGTCAAGAGTAGACAGTAAGCGTCTTTATTATGGTCGTTTCATTTTGTCCCCACTTATGAAAGGTCAAGCTGACACCATCGGTATTGCCATGCGAAGGGCTTTACTTGGAGAAATAGAAGGAACATGTATCACACGTGCAAAATCTGAGAGGGTACCACATGAATATTCTACAATAATAGGTATTGAAGAATCAGTACACGAAATCTTACTAAATTTGAAAGAAATTGTATTAAGAAGTAATCTCTATGGCGTTAGAGACGCATCAATTTGCATCAGAGGTCCGAGATATGTAACCGCTCAAGATATCATATTACCACCGTCCGTGGAAATAGTTGACACGACACAACATATAGCTAACCTGACGGAACCAATTGATTTGTGTATTGAATTACAAATCAAGAGAGATCGCGGATATCGTATGGAACCCACAAATAACTCTCAAGACGGAAGTTATCCTATAGATGCTATATCCATGCCTGTTCGAAATGCGAATCATAGTATTCATTCTTATGGCAATGGGAATGAAAAACAAGAAATACTATTTCTAGAAATATGGACAAATGGAAGTTTAACTCCTAAGGAAGCACTTTATGAGGCTTCTCGTAATTTGATTGATTTATTTATTCCCTTTCTACATGCAGAGGAAGAGGACATTAATTTCGAAGAAAATAAAAACCGGTTTACTTTACCCTTTTTAACCTTTCAAGATGGCTTAACTAATCTAAAGAAAAACAAAAAAGGAATTCCATTGAATTGTATTTTTATTGACCAATTAGAATTGCCTTCCAGGACCTATAATTGTCTCAAAAGGTCCAATATACATACATTATTGGACCTTTTGAATAACAGTCAAGAAGATCTTATGAGAATTGAATATTTTCGCATGGAAGATCTAAAACAGATATTGGACACTCTACAGAAGAATTTCGCAATTGATTTACCTAAGAATAAGTTCTCATTTTAAATCCATTGTAATTTTGACATCTTCTTTTTCTTTTTTTTTCTTTCTATTCGAATTAAAAAAGAAAAAGAAGACAATTTTTCATCTTCAGCACGATCCGTATCCGTATTTTCGCGGAATGGATCATAATAAAATTAATGTATCTAGGGAAGATTCACTTTAAAGTAACTATTCCCTAGATACCTACATCATGGTACTTCACAGTTGAATCAATTTAAAAAAGACCTAAAGTTAGGGATTTATCAATAGGTAATGTTGCG